GTACTTTACTGATTTTTGAGTAGAATACCATTTGAAGTGTATAAAGTGTATAAGAAGGGTTGCATTTATTAAACACGTACGCGGATGGCTATAATATCCGACTTCTCTTTTATTTTAGTACCTTCTATTCGGGACAGCCCCGGTCGTCCTTTATCAAACGAAAATCTATATTCAATGCAAAAATGAAGTAGAATTATTTTATGATAATTCCCTATCGACAACATATCTAACTAATAGATATCTGTAATTTATGTTCTGGGGTTTACATAGACTCATATATTTTGTTATAATTGAAATTGAGAAGGATTTTTTGATAAAAAAAAAGAAATACTGATTAGTTTGATCTCAATTTGTATTTTCTTATGTATGTCATTAGGAAAACACAATTTTTAGATTCAAATCTCCAGAAGCGTTCATAAATTCGAAGTAAGCATAAGCAGTCAATAGTTAATGGTTCCAATTTGTCGGCTGAAAATCCACATGTGATTTCTCAATAGAAAAGCGAGAGAATTTTTTTAGCATTGTGGATTTTCAGATACTCTAGAATGAATCGAAGGAATGGATCAAATCCAAAACAAAAAAATTAAAAATTTCAAGTGCAATAAAAATTTAGTAATCCGAGAAGATTTTTGTATCATTTTGGCGGCATGGCCGAGTGGTAAGGCGGGGGACTGCAAATCCTTTTTCCCCAGTTCAAATCCGGGTGTCGCCTGATCAAACAAAAAACCCGAAATCTCTTCTTTTATTCTGTTCTGCTGATATAACTCGGAGAATAATTCTCCGGTAGAAACAGAGGAAAGACTGTTGATATTTTGTTTGATTCTAAACATTTGGTCTGAGGTTTTTCGAAAATAAAAGATTGTGAATCCTCGTTCGCATCTAGGATTCAAGGAAATATTATAATCTATTCTATAGTAGGGAGCTTTTAAGACTTTATGATTCCCTTCTATTACTATACTAAGGGACTGTCTAATGACTGGATCTTGGATTAGATTGTAGAGCCTGCTAAGAAATATGATTCTATTTATAATTTTTGAAAGGGTTGGAAGTTGCGTTATATATGACGGACTTGCGAGATGAACGCTGGGGTATCCAATCAATATTAGATTCGATGGATAATATTTTTTTTATAGAAAAAGAAAGAATTTTTTTTTGATAACCCCTAGCCAAGCCCCCTACCCCCTCAGAGATAATCGGGAAAGGGGGTATGGATTAGGGGAAATAGAGGTCTGTATTAGATAGTGATTTATCTTTTTTAGTGATTTCTCCCTTTCCGTTTTTACTTACAAGGGTCAACAAAAAAATAGGCCTTATTATTCACATGTTCCCATTCCCTTTGGATATTTTGCTTGTGTTTAATCTTTCCCGATTCGAAATCAGAATCAGATTGGTTTTTCAATAGTGTTCGGACAAAATCCCCTTTTTTTGACTCTGCACCATTGATTCCACTATTATTAGTGAGGAATAACTCCTTTGTATTTATAGAGATAGGAGACATAATTCATATGGATATAGTAAGTCTCGCTTGGGCTGCTTTAATGGTAATCTTTACATTTTCCCTTTCACTCGTAGTGTGGGGAAGAAGTGGGCTCTAGAAGTACTACTAAATTGAGTTGAGGAATCAAACCGTATCACTTGTTTTATAGATCGTTCTGCAACGCGTTTTGAACTATTTAAAATAAAAATATCTGAATTTCGAATTTCATTGGAGTCAAATGGAGTAATCTATGATATGAATCATACTCTTTCAATCAAAGAGATATTTGAGCGATTCCCCTGTTTGTATTTCGAAAAGAAGGGGATTCAGATGATTAGAAATTTATTCTAACTTAAGATTCTTCCGAAATTTTCTATTTCAATCAATGGAATGGGCTCTTACCATCTTTATAGATGGATACTGAGGAAGGCCGGACCCCTTATTTTTGTTTGATTGCTTTTCCTTTTTACTGTTCAAAGAACAAGTGGTTTTGTTAAGTGTATACGAACTTTCTATGAGAAATGATATTATAGTAGTTATCTAACGAGAGACTATGCAATAATAAGATCTTGCTTCGGACAAATCACATATTGGGCATTTATCGCTTGGTTTCTAATCTTATAAAGGCGATTTATGCTTTATCGACTTTTTTCATATCATGGTTTGGGCGTTAAAAATAAGTGAGGTTTCCTCTTCTTTATTAGGAAAAGGAATTAGAATCCTAAGATAAGAATTATCTTAGATTGATCGGAACAAATAGATGTAGCAAATAAATAGAATTGGGTGTTATGTCAATTCTATACGATATGTTATGTCAATTCCATACAATATATGGAATTAATAGAATATATTACATGATCAGAATTTGTAGATTGATCTATAGAATCTATCTTTATTCTAGATTCAAACTTTATAGAATAAGAGATCGATAGTATGGTAGAAAGAAGGATTCATCTATTTCTTTCTTACCATACTATCAAATTAATAGAATACTGCCGATTAAAGTCCGCTCATTTCATTTAAGTTAAGACGCGAAATTGGAATCCTTTTCATTTGACTTCGTCAATTTTTGATAAGAACTCAGAAGGAAAGTTTTATTCAAATTCATTTGAAAATTCAAATGAATTAATCATTTTGACTAACTGTTTTTACATAAATGATAAGTAGAAAGGCGGTAGGAACTAGAATGAATAGTGCAGTAGCAATAAATGCAAGAATATTTACTTCCATAATCTCATCGGTTTTTTTACTTCACAATAACTCGGGATTTAATCCCATAGAAATGATAAATCTTTCGTCTGTAAATTCAATGAATGAATTACCTTTTGATGATCTTGAATGGGATCAATATCATGAATAACAATATCTGATCTATCAAATTAACTCGTAGTCGAGACTTGAATAGTATAACATAGGAAGCTCTTTTATCCATACCAAAAAAAATTTTGATTTCTGAACCAAGTTCTATGAAAAGGTGAAATGAATAGATGTATTTATTGGATATTGGATCCGTCGGGACTGGCGGGGCTCGAACCCGCAGCTTCCGCCTTGACAGGGCGGTGCTCTGACCAATTGAACTACAATCCCAGGAAAATAAGGGATATAGCAGAAGATTTTCTTCTTTTTTAGCTTCGTATGCGGTATTTCTGAAGGCCAAGGTGGGTTATACCATCTTATGGTAGATTGGCGAATTATTGGGCCGAGCTGGATTTGAACCAGCGTAGACATGTTGCCAACGAATTTACAGTCCGTCCCCATTAACCACTCGGGCATCGACCCAGGAAGAATCAATTTGAGGCTTATTGGTAATCCATGATCAACTTCCTTTCGTAGTACCCTACCCCCAGGGGAATTCGAATCCCCGCTGCCTCCGTGAAAGAGAGGTGTCCTAAACCACTAGACGATGGGGGCTAACTTGCTCAACCGTCCTCATACTATGATGATAGTATGATCAGTTTTTTGAAATTGTCAATATAATGGAATGGTATGATTAGATCTGAGGAATCTTTGCGTTTTTCAGAGAATTGTATCGAATTTTTTGATTCGTCGTTCATATTAAAGAATATTAGGGATAAAAGAATACTAGGGATAGGAGTTTTTCAGAAAATGATTGGTCCGTCAGAAAAGAAATGGGAGGGGTCAGTTCTATTTTTTTTGCTTTGATTCATTGTTAAAATGAGATATCCTTATCACACTAAATCAGGAAAGTAACAACCAATAAATCTAGTAAAATAAATCTATTAAGCGAGATCAACAAGTTATTGACAATCTTCTATAAAAATTTAGTTCAAGAGGACAAGTAGAATCTCTTCATCACACGATTCAATTAAATATCTTGAAATTTTTTTTATGTGGAATTGGTAACTGTCCATGTTATGTATCAATCAAGTCAATTTTGCTTTGATAGGAATCATTTCAATAAAATAAATTAGGGTCAGTCTTAAAAAAATTTACCCTAGAGTTGCTAGGCAAATCCATTTGATTATTAAAAATAAGCCACTAGCCACTATGAGTCTAGTGCATATACTTATGTATATAATATATGTGCATATAGATATTTTATCTACATAGCGACCCGTTGGGGAATTTAATCAAATAAGCCCTTTTAACTCAGTGGTAGAGTAACGCCATGGTAAGGCGTAAGTCATCGGTTCAAATCCGATAAGGGGCTTTGGGGTTTTTCAGAAAAGTCCATAGTATTCAGAAAATAGAGATATTTTTTTTATTTGGAATAAAAAAAAGTAACTAACTAAATACTACGTTATCATTATACTGAGTTAGAGTATTATAGTAGTTCTAGTTAGAAATTGGAACATTTGTTCAGTAAATTTTCATTATTATGAATAATAATTCTAATCCACCTCTTGAATTACCAGAGATCCTTATTTTTCCTTATAGATCCCAATCAAATTCATTGGAAAGATTCGAAATCAATAAAGGAAAAAGTAAGTGGACCTGACCCATTGAATTATGACTATATCCGCTATTCTGATATTCAAATTCGATAGAAATCAAATTGGAATTGGAACAGTCGACTCCCTGCTTTTTTTTTGAATTTCATTTCTTTGGACTTCGAAAGAATTTGTCGAGATTTCCGATTAAATTTTCTTATTCCTAGATTTTCTAGGGGAATAAATTGTTATTCCCGTCCTCTACAGAGAAACCTTTCTTCCAAGTCACAAGATAAGAGCCAATTCCAGTATCTTTCTTTGATTACAGATCAAGGTGAATCTCTATCTATCTATAAATCTAAGTCTATTTAGATGTATAGTTATCAAATCGTGGCTTTATGTACCAAACCTTTCTATATCGCCGCATCCGATATCTTTGTTACGACAGTGTAAGGGGGAATGGATACCAGAAAGAGCACTTTCATCTCTAGTCTTCTATTTTTTTATTGAATTTAACCAAAAAATGGGAAATTATCTCTCTTTCTAAAAGATAAGACTCAATAGAAAAATATTCGAAGTGTCTTTTTTGCTTTGACCCGGGGAAGATATACTCTGGCGCTTTCGATTTATCT